TTCGAGTTCCTTTTGGATTTCCTTGTTGATCAATCACAACTGCAGCATTGTCATCATATCGTATTATCATACCACTGTCACGTTTAAGTTCTTTACAGGTACGGACAATTACAGCTCTGACTACTTCTGATTTTTCTAGGGACATATTTGGGACTGCTTCTTTGATCACAGCAACAATAACGTCACCAATATGAGCATAGCGACGATTACTAGTTCCTATGATTCGAATACACATCAATTCTCGAGCCCCGCTGTTATCCGCTACATTTAAATGGGTCTGAGGTTGAATCATATCAATTTTTGAGTCTATTCTTCCAATGCAAAGGATAAAGAAAATAAAAGAGATATTGTTTGTCCAAAAAAAGAAACCTGCGGTTTCATCCCCAAGACTCATTTCTGTCGGTTCTACATTTTTATCCCGAAATAATAAATTGAGTTCGTATAGGCATTTTGGATGCTGCTATTAAAATAGCCCTTCTAGCTATATTTTCGGTTACTCCACCCATTTCATATAGTATTCGCCCCGGTTTAACAACAGCTACCCAATATTCAGGGGATCCTTTCCCCGAACCCATACGTGTTTCAGCAGGTCTTACTGTAACTGGTTTGTCTGGAAATATACGGACCCATATTTTTCCACCACGGCGTGCATTTCGTGTCATTGCTCGTCGACCTGCTTCGATTTGTCTAGATGTGATCCAAGCAGGTTCAAGTGCCTGAAGAGCATATTTACCGAAAGAAATATGATTACCTCGATAAGATATTCCCTTCATTCTTCCTCTATGTTGTTTACGGAATCTAGTTCTTTTGGGGTTATAGTTGATGGTTGTTTCGGAATTCCATCTCTACTACAGAACTGGACGTGAGAGTTTCTTCTCATCCAGCTCCTCGCGAATAAAAGGATTCAAAATGGAATTTCAATTAATTTGAATAGATATTAGAACATTTTTATAAAAAATTTTATAAATAATAGTTTTTTTCTAACGTTCTAATAAATCTTTATTTTCTTTTGTCCTTTAGCCAAGTTTACCAATTCAAATTCAAAAAAAAAGAAAGTTTTCGCGGGCGAATATTTACTCTTGCAATCTCTATTTCAGTCGTAGCGCTTGTTCGTGACTTCTCAGAATAGATGAATTGATTTCCGCTTCATTTCGCCATCCCGACTAGTGAATCAGTAAGATTCATTTGTTCAATAAAATCTTTTGCAGTCACAGGTTCCATCGTTCCCACCGCTTCGTACTTAATGGTTAGGTCAGAATTCTACAACGGAGCTCATAATCCAATTTATTCTTGAGTCAACCTTCTTAGTCTTTATTGGCTCGAAGCTCGTGATTTTTTTCTTCTATAAGAAGGATTCATTTAATATTTCATTATGGATGAATCAATTAGTATTGATGCTTTATTACACTGTCTTTTATGAGATGACTCATAGACCTTACATATTGGAATTCTATATCATTGATATTCTTTTTCTCTCTTTCTCTCATCCTTCCATTTATCCACACCTTTCTTCTGTATTTTGCTTTAAACTTAGAATTAAAGTTTATTCAAAAAAAATTTCAGTTGCTACATAGATATGACCGATTTGTCATATCGTGACTGGTTCTTTAGATCCAGATAATGCGAAGTGATGAGTTGGTTTTCATACTATCAGGTTGGTCTTTTTTTAATCCTAACCCTAAAAAAAACCAACGAGTCACACACTAAGCATAGCAATTATATCAAAAGGTTAATCGAATTTTTATTCAACACTATAGAATTAAGAATTAGTTGGATTGGCCAGAAAAAGAATGACCGAGTTTCCCTTTTTTGTTCAATCAATCGATAGAAGGGAAAAACAATGAAAGTTTTCTTATTCCTCTTCCTTGTCTAGAAAAATCCAAATTTTGATGCCTAATACCCCATAGATAGTCCTAATTATATAGGAACAATAATCCATTTTAGCTTGAATGGTTTGTAGGGGAACTCTACCCTCTCTGATCCATTCCACACGTGCAATTTCTTTTCCGTCGATACGCCCTGCAATTTGTACTTGAATTCCTTTTGTATCTGCTTGTTCAGCTAATTCAATAGCTTTTTTTATTGCTTTTCGAAATGAAACTCTATTCTTTAATTGTCCGGCTATAAATTCTGCAAGAATATTAGGGTTTCCGTAAGGTTTTGCAATTCGTATGATAGCAATGTTAAGTTTTCGGTTCACATAATGAAATTCTTTTTGTAGATTCATCTGTAATTCTTCGATTACTCGCGGTCTACTTTCGATTAATAACTTTGGGAATCCCATAAAGATTATGATCTGGATCAAATCGATTCCTTTTTGAATCTCTATACGGGCAATTCCCTCGGCGCCGGAGGATATTCTCATATTCTTTTGTACATAAGTTTTGATAAAATCGCGTATTTTTTGATCTTCTTGTAGACCCTCAGAATAATTTTTTGGTTGTGCAAACCAAAGGGAATGATGACTTTGAGTTGTACCAAGTCTGAAACCAAGTGGATT